GACTTTTTCCCCCGCTACAAACACCTCCTCCGATTCATAGATAAATTTCTGATCAATCATAGATTGAAATCCATTTTGTATCATATCTGAGGGATTCCTTGGTTCGGGCCGAAGAAGCAATGGCACTCGATCCTTATCAAACTGACTGCAATCTTTTTCTGTCCGCGAGCATCCCTCTAGATCTGTCCGTGAGAATCCCTCTAGAATGCCTTCTATTTCTAATAGGCCATGAACTAGATCAAAATCATTCTCAACGAGTCTACCATAAGCGATCCTATTGTTTTCCTCTGGTTCGGGTGGAGACCAAAGATCTTGAGCGACCGATCCGGCAGAACAATTCAAAAGATAAAGAAGTATCGTTAATTTCTTCGTGCTCATTCCAAGTTCGACGTACGAGCTGTACAAATAAAAATCCCCTTCGTTACAGAATGTCTTCTGCAAATAGATAGATATCGGATCTATGGGGCAATTATTTAGAAGTAAATTTTGTGCGACAGCCCTTCCTATCTGATAGAAAAGGAGCCGAGAATTCTGAACCGGTATTACATGGGCTCGCAAATCCCAAGTTTGTCTATGACGAGCGAATCTAATTGTATTTTCGTCTATAATTGATTTCCCATGTGAAATACTAATCGATAGGGCCTCATTGGTAAGTGCTATAAGATCTTGTGCATTGGAACCCATGGTTATGGCCGCGAATCCATTAGCCTGGAACGCTTTTTTTTCCAAGCGAAATCCCCTAGTATATGAAAGAGTGAAAAAGTGCTTTCGTTGTTGTGGAATAAGAGGCCTTCGTACCTTAATGCACGTATCTAATCTATGCGGAGCTATTAGAGAGGGATCCACGAATTGGGGAAAATGGGTCGAAGCAATAACAAGACTATTTCCAGTGGAAGATCTTTCACAATCCCAGGAGAGAAGGTTCACTAATAGCTCGAGGGAGAAGGAACCCGAATCCCTAAAATGCAGCTCATGAATGTTTGGAATCCATATTATGCAAGGAGAGATTGCTTTTGTTAATTCGATTTGAAGGCTGATATAAAATTGGGCTACGCGCCACACCGTGTCCATCTCCTCAGTTAGCGCATCCATCCTAGTTAGCTGTTCCAGCTCCATATTAATCTTATCGTCATGAGCATCTCTCTCCTCAAAACTATAGATACTAGGATCAAAATCAATATCCATATCGTCAAAAACATGAATATCTTGATTAATAGCCTCAATAGGGTCACGAGCATCAATAAAAATCTCGATCTCATCATCACTGGCATCACTGTCATCATCATCAGCAAAACGAAAAACTGTATCCCGGAACTTGTCCAGAAATATCGTAATGAAAGGAAGATAGGAGTTTTTCGTTAGGTATTTGACCAAATAGGATCGTCCAATTCCTATAGAACCTATCACTAAAATACCCCGAGAGGGGGTTACAGCTAAGCGGAGCGAAAAGGGTTGTAGATCAGATGGGACATGAACACTATTAGCCCCAGACGGGGTTTGTGCATAAGTGATTGTCTGATAATGAGCAAGGAATAGCCGTCTTTCTGCTAAAGAGGATGGATCGAACTCATAATTTAGTAGATCCTTGTTATGAAGGTCAATTAAGTTTCCTAAGTAAATTTCTCCCGGTTGTTCCATCATTGGAGAATCAAAGTCATTCTTTGAGAAATGATCACTCTGAGTCAGACTCCATAAAATTCGATCAATCCCTTTTTCTGGCGTTAAGGTGGAGAACTGAATCAAGACTTCTCTTTCTTCATCCTCAACCCAATCACTGTTTGCGGCCCAGTCTTCTATCGTTTCATCAATCCAATACCCGCTCCTTTTTCTTAGCACTGAATAGATCTCTTTACTTGTATGACTTAGATATCTCGTATTTATCGAAAAAGCGAGTGGATCGAAGGGCATACTTATGAGATCGATGATCTCGACGAGCTTTTTCTTCCCATTTTTCTTCTTATTAAAGCGTATTCCATCAGCATTACGCAAGAACATCTTTTGCAGAGCACCTAGAAAGAGATTAGTTAACCTGAACAACCCGAAAGAATTCGATTCAGATAGAGGATACCTATCCAGAAGTTTTCCCACCTCAATCTCAAGCATAGATGATTCCATTATCAAAGATTTGACCGTTTTGAACTCTGTCTGTAACTCACTAGCGATCGAGAAAACAACGTAAAGATGTACCACAACGAGACTTCCAGCCACAAGAAGAAGGAAAAAGATTGCAGAGAGGAACTCCCGAAGATTTTCCGATCTCAGCTGTGTCGATCTCAATGGTGGCTTATTTTTTGGAGGAATCAGGCCATGGGACAGAACAAACTTATGCCAACACTTCCTCTGAATCGTACTTATCTTCCTCTGAATCTTACTTATCTTCCTCTGAATCTTCCTTATCAGAGTATATTGCCTCTTCCATTTTGTAAGACAAAATGGAATCTGTTTCATTCGCCCTTTTGTAACTGCTACCTCACTAATATCACTAATAATATCAATCAAA